AAAATACCGGAAAGAGTGGAAAAGAATGAAAATCTCACTGCTGATCCATTTGTGATACGTGAGTGGGAGAAAAATCCGGATCAAACCCCTTATTTACTTGACTTTGGCGAAAAAGGGGGGGCAAAATTGTCCGAAGCTTTGTTATTTTAGTTAGGTTCAAGTCTGACGAGAATAATATTCTACGACTAGCAACTCATTGATTTTCAAACCGATCCATTTACTATCTATTATTTGATTTACTAATCCTTTATATTGGGATGAGTGAAAAGTCAAATGTTTTGCCAATTCCTCGTGGGGGGATGAATCAATATAATTTTGAATCAAAGCTCTGGATCTTTGTTCATCTCTCGTAGTAATAATATCTCGGGGTTTGCAGCGATAACTTGGGATATCTACTATACGACCATTAACTAAAATATGTCTATGGTTAACTAATTGCCTGGCTCCAGGAATGGTCGAAGCCATACCCAATCGAAAAAGGATGTTATCCAAACGCATCTCAAGTAGTTGTAGTAAAACCTGCCCTGTTGACCCTTTGGCTTTTCCAGCTATACGAACATATCTAAGCAATTGTCGCTCTGTCAGACCATAATGAAAACGCAATTTTTGTTTTTCTTCTAGACGAATACGATATTGAGATCTTTTCCCGGAACGCGATTGGTTTCTAAGATCACTTCCCGGTCTAGGTCTTTTACTAGTTAGTCCCGGTAAAGCTCCCAGACGGCGTATTTTTTTGAAACGAGGCCCTCGGTAACGAGACATAAAGACTCCCCCCCTTTTTTTTTTATTTATTTTATTGAAATTTCATTTTACAGAATAAACCTAAGTCAGACTGAACTAAACGATAAACGAAGATAAATCTACTGAAGTACTACAAAGAAGAATGATGAATTGTATCAATATCCGGATTATTTTGTATATATAGGAAGTTAAGGATCCTTTTCTTGATTTGTTCTGTAGAGATTTCACTGCTCCAATCAGTTTTTTATTCATAGTTGTAAGTTCCCACGACATAATAGATCGGTGACCCGACATTTGTAAAAGAAAAAAGGGAGGAGTCTTTTCAATATTCCTTGATCTCAAGGAGACATTATCAATCATGGAAAAAATCGGACAAATAGAGAAAAGCCGGCTATCGGAATCGAACCGATGACCATCGCATTACAAATGCGATGCTCTAACCTCTGAGCTAAGCGGGCTCACATAACAGAAATAGTGCATAGGAATTCGGTAAACTACCGGAATCTTAACTATTAATAATTAGAATGAAGAATCGAATTCTATTCCATTAAAAATGATTAATTAATATCATAAGAATATTCTTATATATTATAATATAACTATAACTATATAGAATTTTTATTGAAAATTTATATTATCATTCTATTAATTCTTATTATATTTTCTATTATTATTAGATTTATTATTAGAAATTTCTATTTCTTTGATTTCGAATTTTTTTTCAAAATATTACATTTGAAATAATTATATATAACTATATCCATATTAGTTATAGCAGATTCTATTAATTCTAAATTCTATTAGATTAGAGCGGATCGGTCCTAAGGAAAGGATAAGATAAGAATGCAATTCAGATCATAATGAGACATTCCTCTGGTTTCATTCGGAAAGGGAGGAGATAGGACGAAAAAAAAAAGAAGAATGAATATCGACCGTTCCAGTATTCCCAATCGCGCGGGAAAAATGAGAGGGAGAGAGACATGTATATGTGGGATATATCCATCCATATTGAATTGCAGATACATCAATGATAGAATCATTTCCGATTGGACCAAATACTGGCCCACCGATAGAGATGAAAGAAGATGGGTAAGAAATAGGAGCAGACACTTTTTCGATATAGGAATCAGTATCTAATGAATTCAAGGGTTCCAACATAAGAGGGGGGGATCACAATGAGATCTCGGCCTCATAAGGGGGATATGGCGAAATTGGTAGACGCTACGGACTTGATTGGATTGAGCCTTGGTATGGAAACCTACTAAGTGGTAACTTCCAAATTCAGAGAAACCCTGGAATTAAAAATGGGCAATCCTGAGCCAAATCCTGTGTTCACAATCCTGAGCCAAATCCTGTGTTCAGAATCAAAAAAGGATAGGTGCAGAGACTCAATGGAAGCTGTTCTAACAAATGGAGTTGACTGCATTGGTAGAGGAATCGAATCCTTCTATCGAAACTACAGAAAAGATGACTCTGTATACGTACGTATACATACTGAAATATCAAATAATTAATCACGACTCGAATCCTTATTTTTTTATATGAAAAATTTAAGAATTATTGTGAATCGATTCCAAGTTGAAGGAAGAATCGAATATTCAGTGATCAAATCATTCACTCCTGAGTCTGATAGATCTTTTGAAGAACTGATTAATCGGACGAGAATAAAGATAGAGTCCCATTCTACATGTCAATACAGACAACAATGAAATTTATAGTAAGAGGAAAATCCGTCGACTTTAGAAATCGTGAGGGTTCA